AAAAAATAAATCCACTTGGTTTCCGACTTGGTACCACCCAAGCTCATTATTCCCTTTGGTTTGCACAACCAAAAAATTATTCTGAAGGTTTACAAGAAGATCAAAAAATACGTAATTGTATCAAAAATTACGTACAAAAAAATACAAAAACATCTTCAGGTGTCGAAGGAATTGCACGTATCGAAATTCAAAAACGAATCGATCTAATTCAGGTCATAATCTATATGGGATTCCCAAAATTATTAATAGAAAATAAACCACGAGGGGTCGAAGACCTAAAACTAACTATACAAAAAGAATTGAATTGTGTGAACCGAAAACTCAACATTGCTATTACAAGAATTCAAAAACCTTATGGCAATCCTAATATTCTTGCAGAATTTATAGCCGGACAATTAAAGAATAGGGTGTCATTTCGAAAAGCAATGAAAAAGGCTATTGAATTAACCGAACAAGCTGATACAAAAGGAATTCAAATACAAATTGCAGGTCGTATCGACGGAAAAGAAATTGCGCGTGTCGAATGGATAAGAGAGGGTAGGGTTCCCCTACAAACCATTCGTGCGAAAATTGATTATTGCGCCTATACCGTTCGAACTATCTATGGGGTATTGGGTATCAAAATTTGGATATTTATAGACGACGAATAAGAATCCTTTACTTGACTTGTCTTTCTGTTTCTATTTAAGGATGGAACAAAAAATGACAACCTTTTTTCATTGATTTTTTCATCAAAAACATTCTAATTTTTAATTCTATAAGGTTGAATAAAATTTTGACTGACCCTTTGATAGAATTGCTATGCTTAGTGTGTGACTCGTTGGTTTTTGTTACTAAAAACGTAAAATAAAAGCCCATAGTATGAACTAATAACTATAGAACTAATAACCAACTCATCGCATCACATTACATTATCTGGATCCATAGAAGCAGTCAAGATATGATATTTTTGTCCTATCATTGCAGCAACTGCAATTTTTTTTGTATTTGGCATAAACAAAAAATCTAATGAATTGTCAAGCAAAACAAAATATACAAAAAATAGAAAAGGATGCCGATAAATGGAAAGGTGAGAGAAAGAAAAAAAAATGAATATCAAAGATATAGGATTCCAACATGTAAGGTCTTTGAATCATCTCATAAAAGACAATGTAATAAAGCATCAATTCAATACAGATTTATACAATTATATGATATTAATCTGTTCTTAGAAAAATAAAGTAAGAGTCTAAAGCCAATAAAGACTAAGAAGGTTGGCTCAAAAACAAAAATCTTATTTCACTAAGAGCTCCATTGTAGAATTCAGACCTAACCATTACTATTAATTAAGAAGCGATGGGGACGATGGAACCTGTGAATACGGAAGATTCAATTGAAAATGAATCCTACTGATTCATTGGGAAGGATGGCGGAACAAACCAGAAACCAATTCATCTATTCTAAAAAGTAATAACCCTACAGCTGAAATAGAGATTGAAAAAAGCTGAAAGAGAGATTGAAAGAGTAAATATTCGCCCGCGAAAATTCCTTCTTTTATTTGATTGTTAAAATATGAGCAATCCAATACAATAAAAAAAAACTAAAGATTTTAGAAATTGTAAAATATTTCTAATTTTTTCTATTTATAATTTATATTAGTTATCTATCCAAATAAAATAAATAGAAAAATATCTAATAAATTAAATGCAAAAGAATCTCTCAATTCAGAGTATTTTTACATGTATATCTCAATTTTTCATTCGCGAGGAGCCGGATGAGAAGAAACTCTCACGTCCGGTTCTGTAGTAGAGATGGAATTAAGAAAAAACCATCAACTATAACCCAAAAAGAACCAGATTCCGTAAACAACATAGAGGAAGAATGAAAGGAATAGCTTATCGAGGGAATCATATTTGTTTCGGAAGATATGCTCTTCAAGCACTTGAACCCGCTTGGATCACGTCGCGGCAAATAGAGGCAGGACGGCGAGCAATGACACGAAATGCACGTCGCGGTGGAAAAATATGGGTACGTATATTTCCAGACAAACCAGTTACAGTAAGACCTGCTGAAACCCGTATGGGTTCAGGGAAAGGATCTCCCGAATATTGGGTAGCTGTTGTCAAACCAGGTCGAATCCTTTATGAAATAAGCGGAGTAGCAGAAAATATAGCCCGAAGGGCTATTTCAATAGCAGCATCTAAAATGCCTATACGAACTCAATTCATTATTTCAGGATAGTAATATATAACTAAGGGAAATAGATTTTTGGAATAAAAAAAACCTCCGGTTTTTTTGTTTTTGACAAACAATATTTCTTTTTCTTTTTCGCTCTTTGCATTTTATTTTTGCATTGAAAGAACAAAAAAAAATGATATGATTCAACCTCAAACCCATTTGAATGTAGCAGACAATAGCGGGGCTCGAGAATTGATGTGTATTCGAATCATCGGAGCTAGCAATCGTCGATATGCTCGTATTGGTGACGTTATTGTTGCTGTGATCAAAGAAGCAATACCAAATACGCCCCTAGAAAGATCAGAAGTGATCAGAGCTGTAATTGTGCGTACCCGTAAAGAACTCAAACGAGACAACGGTATAATAATACGATATGATGACAATGCTGCAGTTATCATTGATCAAGAAGGAAATCCAAAAGGAACCCGAGTTTTTGGTGCGATTGCCCGGGAATTGAGACAAAACTTTACGAAAATAGTTTCGTTAGCTCCCGAAGTATTATAAGATGACAAGTAAGATATTTGAATGAAAATGAAATAGTAGAGTAGATTGTGTATCACGCATATACCTTTCATTTTGAATTTTTTCATTTTTTTTTAATTTAAAAATAAAATAAATAAAATAATAATAAAAAAAAAGCATGTTGATTATATCCAAATTTGGCGACGCCACTGATTTTACTTCATCATGGGTAAGGACACTATTGCTGATATAATAACCTCGATACGAAATGCTGACATGAATAGAAAAGGAACGGTTCGAATAGCATCTACTAACATCACCGAAAACATTGTAAAAATACTTTTACGAGAAGGCTTTATCGAAAACGCGAGAAAACATCAAGAAAAAAACAAATCTTTTTTGGTTTTAACTCTGCGACATAGAAGAAATAGGAAAGGACCATATAAAAATACTTTAAATTTAAAAAGAGTTAGTCGGCCTGGTCTACGAATTTATTCTAACTATCAACGAATTCCTAGAATTTTAGGCGGAATGGGGATTGTAATTCTTTCTACCTCTCGGGGTATAATGACAGATCGAGAGGCTCGACTCGAAGGAATTGGTGGAGAAATTTTATGTTATATATGGTAATCTTTCTGATATATCAATTGAATCCAAAATTTCCTATTTGTGAAAAAAAAAATAGAAAAGACGGGTTGTCTAATATCACCCCTCTATTAGTTAATACTTTAAGGGGGTTTTGCCTGGAATGAAAGAACAAAAATGGATTCATGAAGGCTTGATTACTGAATCACTTCCTAATGGTATGTTCTGGGTTCGTTTAGATAATGAAGATCTGATTCTAGGTTATGTTTCAGGAAGGATACGACGTAGTTTTATACGTATCCTGCCGGGAGATAGGGTTAAGATTGAAGTAAGCCGTTATGATTCAACCAGAGGTCGTATAATTTATCGACTTCGCAACAAGGATTCAAACGACTAGTGGTTTTTCACCTTCAGCACTCCTTCCCATTAAGAATACAATTCGAGGTTCAAAATTTCAAGAAGCTTATTTTCTTCCAAGAAAAAAAAGTCGGAATAAAGGAATTACAAATATGAAAATAAGGGCCTCTGTTCGTAAAATTTGTGAAAAATGTCGACTGATCCGCAGACGGGGACGAATTATAGTAATTTGTTCTAACCCAAAACATAAACAACGACAAGGATAAACATTCTACAAAAAAGAACTTTCTAAAAGATTTGATTAAGATTTGATTGCTGGACAAATAAAAAAAAAAATGAAGGATTTGTTTTGACATGAAATGGATATATCCATATGTCTCTGACTCATATTTATGAGATTATAAAATATGGCAAAACCTATACCAAAAATTGGTTCACGCAGAAATGGACGTATTAGTTCGCGTAAGAGTACACGTAAAATACCAAAGGGCGTTATTCATGTTCAAGCAAGTTTCAACAATACTATTGTGACTGTTACAGATGTACGGGGTCGGGTGGTTTCTTGGGCTTCCGCCGGTACTTGTGGATTTAGGGGGACAAAAAGAGGGACACCATTTGCGGCTCAAACCGCGGCAGGAAATGCTATTCGTACTGTAGTAGAGCAAGGTATGCAACGAGCAGAAGTCATGATAAAAGGTCCTGGTCTCGGAAGGGATGCAGCATTGAGGGCTATTCGTAGAAGTGGTATACTATTAAGTTTCGTACGAGACGTAACCCCTATGCCACATAATGGATGTAGGCCTCCTAAAAAAAGACGTGTGTAAAACTAAGCATTGAAGAGATTTCAAGAGAAATAAATAATTCCAAGAGATGATCAATTTTTTATAATATTACTATGGTTCGAGAGAAAATAAGAGTATCTACTCGGACACTGCAGTGGAAGTGTGTTGAATCAAGAACAGATAGTAAATGTCTTTATTATGGGCGCTTTATTCTCTCTCCACTTATGAAAGGTCAAGCTGACACAATAGGCATTGCGATGCGAAGAGCTTTACTCGGAGAAATAGAAGGAACATGTATCACACGTGCAAAATTTGAGAAAATACCACATGAATACTCGACCATAGGAGGTATTCAAGAATCAGTACACGAAATTTTAATGAATTTGAAAGAAATTGTATTGAGAAGTAATCTATATGGAACTTGTGAGGCGTCTATTTGTGTTAGGGGTCCTAGATGTGTAACTGCTCGGGATATCATCCTGCCACCTTATGTAGAAATAGTTGACAATACACAACATATAGCTAACTTGACAGAACCAATTGATTTGTGTATTGGATTACAACTCGAGAGAAATCGCGGATACCGTATAAAAGCAC